TGGCCCTGAAATAGGAACCAAATGCTAGGAATAATTCACTAAGTGCGACCCCCACAATTTAAGCCCGAAGACCTTCAATGACAATTTACCTTAAGTAATCAACTTTAGATGGTGGTCTCTTACTGTGCATCTGTAGTGACTTGCAGAGATTTTGAGTCCTGGTTTATGTGTGATAGATGGTCAGCAACTAGGTAGAAAACGAATTAAACTTTAGAGGGGATACTTGACGGTAATCATAAAATATTGTTTCTTGAATGCTTAATGGAAAAATTAGGTGATTAATCATGTTTATTAATTAGACAATCTATTAATTGTTTAAATAATTTTAATGGTGTTTATACATACATGCATATTTTCCATTTTTTTAAGCTTTTTTTAAAGCGTTAGGGTAAGGGTTGGCAGAGCTCGGTAAAGAAAGAGCGAACCAGAATTGGCTGGATCGATCAAAAAAGGCTAAGGGTTGGCAGAGCTCGGTCAAAGAATAGTTTAGTTTAGAATCCTAGCTTTGGGTGTTAGGGGTAGAGGTTAAAATCCTTTTTCTTTGAGCATTAGAAGGGATTTTAACCCTTATTGTTCAGCTTACAAGGCTGATGCTTTAACAATTAAGCTACCCATGCAGTTTCATTTGAGAATTTTGTTTTCTATCAAACTTAATGTTGGTATGAGGAATAAAAAGATTGCAAAGTATAGTACGGATGCAATTTGGCCAATGATAATGTAAGGGTGTTCAACAGGTATTTCTCCAATTCATGTAAGGATAATAACGTCTGCTACCAAAAATCAGAAAAGCATTTGGCTTAAAGGACGAAATGTAAGCGATCGCTGTTTAGACGTGTGTAGTAAGGGAACCAGTATAAGCACTAGGATTGAGGCAAGCAAGGCGATAACACCTCCCAACTTATTTGGAATGGATCGCAAGATCGCGTAAGCGAAGAGGAAATATCATTCCGGTTTGATGTGAGGTGGCGTGACTAAGGGATTAGCTGGTGTGAAGTTTTCGGGATCTCCTAAAAGATTAGGAGAGAATAGAGAGATAATTACAAGAAATGTAATTATTAAGGTGAAACCAAACACATCTTTATAAGAGAAATAAGGGTGGAAAGAGATTTTATCAGAATCTGAATTGATACCTGCTGGGTTGTTTGAACCAGTTTCGTGTAGAAAAATTAAATGAATTATAGTAAAAGCTATAATGACGAAGGGAAATAAGAAATGAAAAGCAAAAAATCGAGTAAGGGTAGCATTGTTAACTGAGAAGTCTCCTCAGATTCATTGGACTAGATCATTTCCAATATAAGGGACTGCAGAAAGAAGATTAGTAATTACGGTAGCGCCTCAAAAAGATATTTGTCCTCAGGGGAGTACATAGCCTACGAAAGCTGTCATTATGACAAGGAGTAGTAACACTACTCCTACGTTTCATGTTTCTTTATAAAGGTATGAGCCGTAATATAAGCCTCGTCCAATATGTAAATAAATGCAAATAAAGAAAAATGATGCTCCGTTAGCATGAATATTGCGAATTAGTCAACCATAGTTAACGTCTCGGCAAATATGTACAACTGAGGAGAATGCAGTGGAGATGTCTGATGTGTAATGTATTGCTAAAAATAAACCCGTGAGAACTTGTGTAATTAAACATAAGCCAAGTAAAGAACCAAAATTTCATCAGGCTGAAATGTTAGCGGGAGTGGGAAGATCAATAAGAGCGTCGTTTGCAATTTTAAGTAGGGGGTGTGTTTTTCGTATATTAGCCATTAAGTTTCTATAGTTGATAACAACGGTGGTTTTTCAAATCATTGGTCCTGGTTAAAGTCCTGGTAGAAATTATGATTTATATTATTTATCTATGTTTATTTAGTTTAGTTTTAGGGTTGGCAGCTATTGCTTCAAACCCCTCCCCCTATTTTGCTGCTTTAGGTCTTGTAGTAGTCGCTGGGGCGGGTTGTGGAATATTAGCTAATTTTGGAGGTTCTTTTTTATCTTTAATTTTATTTTTAATTTATTTGGGAGGTATATTAGTAGTATTTGGTTATTCAGCAGCTTTAGCGGCTGAGCCATTTCCAGAGGGTTTTGGAAATATATATGTGATTAGTTTGATAGTGTTTTATATATTTTGAGTAATTTTGGTTGGTTTATTATTCCAATGAGACTATTTTGATGGGCCATTAGTTTTGTGAGATAGTTTATGTGATTTAAATAGCTTTCAAGGGGACACAGCTGGAGTAGCTTTATTATATTTTAATGGTGGTTGAATGTTAGTAATTGGTGGATGGGTTTTATTACTAACTTTATTTGTCGTTCTTGAATTGACACGGGGGTCAAGTCGAGGTATATTACGTTTGGTTTAAGTTTATTAAAATTGAGATTAAAAGGGTGATGAAGAATAAGGCTAAATATATTTTAATGTACCCTTTTTGTATGTTATCTACTATATTTGCTGGGGTAGTATTTAAGGATATGATTATCTTTGGGCCGATTTTTTCCAATCAGGTCTGATCAATTGTTTGGTTTGCGATATTTTGACCTAAAAAAAGAGTTATTTTAGGTGTAAGTCGATGGATTACCATTGAATAAAAACCAAGTATATTCGAAAAGTTAAAATATAAATGCTTTGGTAAAATTTTAAATTGTTTTGAGGTTATGGATGCTAATTCTAATGCGATTAGGAGTCCTAAGAGTGTAACGGCAATAGCTGTTAATTTAATTTCCGTCGGTATAGTCATAACAGGGTTTTTGAATGGTAAGATGTTAGAGAAAATTAAGAATCCGGCTATAATGCTTCCTCAGGCCAATCGTTTTAGAGGGTTAATTACTGAATTGATTTCATTAATAGGTATGATGGAGTAAAAACGAGGGTGTCCTATTGAGACAAAGTAAATAATACGGAAGCTATATACTGCGGTGAAAGAAGTTGCAATTAAAGTAAGAACTAGGGCTCAGGCGTTTAGGTAAGATGTATTTAGTGCTTCAATAATTGCGTCTTTTGAAAAGAAACCTGCCAGGAAAGGTATTCCTGTTAAAGCTAGGCTTCCGATAGTAAGACATGATGAAGTTAATGGGGTTAAATGATGCATGCCTCCTATTTTTCGAATATCTTGTTCATCATTTAATGCGTGAATAATTGCCCCAGAACATAAAAATAGTATAGCTTTAAAGAAAGCATGTGTGCAAATGTGAAGAAAGGCTAATTGAGGTTGATTTAATCCAATTGTTACTATTATTAGGCCTAATTGACTTGAGGTAGAAAAGGCAACAATTTTTTTAATATCATTTTGTGTTAGAGCACAAGTAGCTGTAAATAATGCTGTAAGTGCTCCTAAGCAGAGGCATAAAGAAAGTGCAAAATTATTACTTTCTAATATAGGGTTTATTCGAATTAGTAAGAAAATACCTGCAACAACTATTGTACTTGAATGAAGTAAAGCTGAGACGGGTGTTGGACCTTCTATGGCTGAAGGTAATCAAGGATGGAGTCCGAATTGTGCTGATTTGCCTGTTGCAGCAAGAATTAAACCTAAAAGAGGTAAGGTTAAATCTATTTGGTTTGAGATTATGAAAATTTGTTGAATTTCTCAGGAGTTAAAGTTGGTAGCTACTCATGCTATAGTTATGATTAATCCAATATCACCCACTCGATTGTAAATTACAGCTTGAAGGGCGGCTGTGTTAGCATCAGTTCGACCATATCACCACCCAATTAGTAAAAAAGATATAATGCCAACTCCTTCTCATCCAATGAATAGTTGGAAGAAATTATTTGCTGTAACAAGAATAATCATGGCAATTAAAAAAATTAAAAGGTTTTTAAAGAAATAATTAATGTAACTGTCTGAGTGTATATACCATAAAGCAAATTCTAGAATTGATCAAGTAACATATAAAGCAATAGGTGTAAAAATAATTGAATAAAAATCAAATTTAAAACTAATATTAATATCAAATAATGTGTTGCTTCAGATTCATGAAGTTGTTACTGTTTCTAAACCTTGATCAATAAAGATTATTAGAGGTAAAAGTGCAAGGAAGAATGCTGTTTTTACAGCTGTTTTAACTTTTATTTTAGATCAATTTGATGGAAGAGGGGAGTAGTTTAGGGTATTTATCAATGGTTGAATTAAAATTAAAAATACTCATAAAAGGTTAGATGTTAATATTAATGAAGTGCTGCACATAGCTACTACTTGGATTTGCACCAAGACTTTTTGGTTCCTAAGACCAATGGATATCTATTATCCTTTAGGAGCCAGACGAAAGAATCCTGGAATTAAACCAAAAATAACAATAATTAGCAGTAATTGTTGTAATCATACTTCTTTCGGTGGATAAAAGGATTTTAACCTTTAATTTCAGGATCACAACCTGATGTTTTACTTAAACTATATCTACAAATAGTTCACCCTCAAATCAATTCAGGTTTAAAGATTAGTAGAATTAAAGGGATTAAGTGAAGAACCAAGAGTAAGTGTTCTCGTGTATATGTAGGGTCGATTATAATTACATGACTAGGAAGAGGGCCACGTTGTGTTATTAAGAATATGTATAATGAGTAACTGGCTGTGATTAAAGTTCCTAAACCTGTAAAGATTAGAGTTCATGGTGATCAGTTAAATAAAGATGAGATAATTATTAGTTCTCCTATTAGATTAGGTAGGGGAGGGAGTGCGAGATTTGCTAGGCTTGATAAGAATCATCAAATCATTATTAAAGGGAAAATGGTTTGTAATCCTCGAGCTAAAATCATAGTTCGGCTATGAGTTCGTTCATAATTAGTGTTAGCTAAGCAAAAAAGGGCAGATGATGTTAAGCCATGGGCAATTATTAGGATTAATGCTCCTGTAAAACCTCATGGGGTTTGAATTAAGATACCTGCTGCAACTAATCCTATATGACTTACTGATGAGTAAGCAATTAAAGACTTTAAATCTGTTTGTCGTAAACAAATTGAGCCTGTTATAATTACACCTCATAGTGCTAAAATAATAAATGGGTAGATTATTTCTTTTGTTAGTGGCTCTAAAATAATTATGATTCGTATTAGACCGTACCCCCCTAATTTTAGTAATACGGCAGCAAGAACTATAGAGCCTGCAATAGGAGCTTCTACATGTGCTTTAGGAAGTCATAGATGTGCCCCGTAAAGCGGTATTTTAACTAGAAATGCTAATAAACATGCAGCTCATCAAATTTTATCTGAAAAATAAAAAGTAGTAATAAGAGGTGAATAGTTTAAAGTAATGAAAGATAAAGTACCTGTTGAATTTTGAAGGAGGAGTAGTGCTACTAATAGTGGTAGGGATCCTATTAGTGTGTAGAATAAAAAATAAGTTCCTGCATTGAGTCGTTCTATTTGATTACCTCATCGGGTGATAATAATTAAAGTGGGGATTAGAGTTGCTTCAAATATGATATAAAATATAATAGTTTCTGTTGCACTAAAGGCTAAAATTAAAAAGACTTGTAGAGAAACTAAGAGTGAAAGGTACATTCGTTGCCGGATGATAGGTTCGCTTGAAATATGCTTTTGGCTTGCTAGAATTATCAGAGGAAGTAATCAACAAGTAAGAATTAAAAGGGGTGTTGATAAAGGATCCGTAGATATATAGAGATTTAGTTGTGATCAATTACTTAAAGTTGAAGAAGAAACTCAATTAAAGCTTAATAACGCAATAATTAGGCTATGTATTAAAGTGGAGGGCCAAATATTTTTACAGGGTGTTAATCAAACTGAAAAAAATAGCATGATTGTCGGTGTTAGAATTTTTAACATTGCAGTAAATTTAGAGTGTTGATTCGATCAGAACCGTGTGTTCGTGCAGTGGCAACAAGTAAAGCTAAACCAACACTTGCTTCGCAAGCTGAAAAAGCTAGTAGAAGTAAAGGTGAGGCTGAGAAGTTATTTGAGTCTAATTGTAAGGTTCAAAGAGATAAAGCAATAAAAATTGATAGTATAATACCTTCAAGGCATAGGAGTGCAGAAAGTAGGTGTGTTCGGTGGAAGGTTAACCCTACTAAACCAAGCATAAATATAGAAGTAAAAATGAAAAGAGTTAAGGTCATTAGGTTATTATGGAATTTAACCATAAGTTTTTGAGCCGAAATCAAATGTTTTGATTAAACTAATTACCTATTCAGCTCATTCTAGGCCTCCTTGTATTCATTCATAAATTAACCCTAAGGTTAATAAAATAAGAACTGAAGAAGCTCATGCAAAAGAAATTAAAGGGTAGGGAAGGTGGTTTCCTCATGGGAGTGGAAGCAATAAAGCAATTTCTAAATCAAATAAAAGAAAAAGGATAGCAATTAAAAAGAATCGTATAGAAAAAGGAAGTCGTGCTGTACCTAGTGGGTCAAAACCACACTCATAGGGGGTTAATTTTTCATAATCTGGGTTTAATATTGGGAGTCAAAATGAAACTAAGGCAAGAATGATTGAGATTATTATGTAGATAGTAAGAATAGTTACGATTATATTCATTATCTTTCCCCAGATTTTAACTGGGTTTTAGTAATTGGAAGTCACTAGTATTGAGCTTTATACTAGAAAGATATGAACCTCATCAGTAGATAGAGATATAAAGGAAGAGTCATACTACATCTACAAAATGTCAATATCAAGCGGCGGCTTCAAAGCCAAAATGGTGTTCAGAGGTAAAATGAAAATTAATTTGTCGTAGCAAGCATACGGCTAAGAAAGAAGAACCAATGATTACATGTAGACCGTGAAAGCCTGTAGCGACGAAAAAAGTTGAACCGTATACTCCGTCAGCAATTGTGAATGGAGCTTCATAATATTCTATAGCTTGAAGAATTGTAAAATAAAACCCTAAAATAATAGTTAAAACAAGAGATTGAATGGCTTGTTTTCGTTGTCCTTCTATGATGCTATGATGGGCTCAGGTAACGGTTACTCCTGAAGCTAGTAGGACTGCGGTGTTAAGAAGTGGAACTTCAAATGGATCAAGGGTTAGAATACCTGTGGGTGGTCAACATCCTCCAAGTTCTGGGGTCGGAGCTAAGCTTGAATGATAAAAAGCTCAAAAAAAGCCTAAAAAGAAAAATACTTCGGAGGTAATAAACAAGATTATTCCGTAACGAAGACCTTTTTGTACAGGAGGGGTATGATGTCCTTGGAATGTCCCTTCGCGAATAATATCTCGTCATCATTGATATATTGTTAATAATATTAAAATTAATCCTAAGGTTAATAGGATAATGGAATGGAAATGTATTCAAATTGCTAAACCTGAGGTTAAAAGCAGAGCGGCAATTGCGCCTGTTAAAGGTCAAGGGCTTGGGTCTACTATATGATATGCGTGTGCTTGATGGGCCATTAAATATTTTCTTGTAAATATAAACTTAAAAGAAGGACGAAGACATATGCTTGAATTATAGCTACAGCTACTTCTAAAATGGTAAGTAGAAGTAGAAGGATGGATGTAAGTACTGCAATTGTTGGTATTATAGAAGCTATCACGTAAGCACCTGTAGAAATTAATTGGATTAAAAGATGACCTGCAGTCAAATTGGCTGTAAGTCGAACACCTAATGCTAATGGGCGAATAAATAAACTAATAGTTTCAATAATAATTAGAACAGGAATTAAAAGAGTTGGGGTTCCTTCTGGGAGTAAGTGTCCTAAAGCATGTGTAGGTTGATTTCGTAAACCAATAATAACAGTGGAGAGTCAAATTGGGACTGCAAATGCTATATTTAATGATAATTGTGTTGTGGGGGTAAAAGTGTATGGCAATAGTCCTAATATATTTAAAGTAATTAAGAATAATATTAAAGACGAGAATAGAACTGCTCACTTATGTCCTTTTAAGTTTATTGGGAGGAAGATTTGTTTTATAAAATTATTAAGAAATCAGTTTTGTAATGAAAGAAAACGATTATTTAATCATCGAGTACAAGGTTTTATTCATAATAATCATGGTAGTAGTAAAGCTAATGCTATTAAAGGGACACCTAATATGGTAGGGCTAGAAAATTGATCAAATAGGCTTAATGTCATGGTCAAGTTCAAGATTCTGTTTTAAAGAAATTTGCGTTTTGAGGTGAAGGATCATTAGAATAAGTGTGTGCTATTACTTTAGGGGGAATAATAATTAAGAAAATTAATCAAGCAAAGATTATAATGGCAAATCATGGAGCAGGGTTGAGTTGAGGCATTTCGCTAGGGGTGGTTGGGAGTCACCAGTTTTTAGCTTAAAAGGCTAATGCTTAAACCCTATTTAGCTTCTTAGCGAGGAGTCTTCAAGTATTAGTGATGATCAATTTTCGAAATGTTCTAAGGGGATAGCTTCGATAACAATAGGTATAAAACTGTGATTTGCTCCACAAATTTCAGAGCATTGTCCATAATAGATACCTGGTCGTGAGATAATAAATGATGTTTGATTTAATCGACCTGGGACTGCGTCCATTTTAACGCCTAGACTTGGAACTGCTCATGAATGTAATACATCATCGGCAGAAACTAAGAGTCGAACGGGTGATTCTACAGGAATTACTATGTGATGATCTGTTTCTAAAAGTCGAAATTGGCCTGGAATAAGGTCTTGTGTAGGTACTATATAAGAGTCAAATAACAAAGTTTCATAATCTGTGTATTCATAGCTTCAGTATCATTGGTGGCCTATAGTTTTAATTGTTAAATGGGAGTCATTAATTTCGTCTATAAGATATAAAATACGTAATGATGGAAGGGCAATAAGAATAAGAATTATGGCTGGGAGAAGAGTTCAAATAATTTCAATTTCTTGCGAGTCAAGAATGAATTTATTTGTGAGTTTAGTTGTAACCATAGCTACAATAATGTAAAGTACAAGGGTGCTAATTAAAAAAACAATCATTAATGTATGGTCATGAAAGTGTAGAAGTTCTTCTATTACAGGGGAAGCTGCATCTTGAAAACCTAGTTGGGATGGATGTGCCATTTAAGACTCGCAGGGGTTTAACCTACAATTTTGCCTCGACAAGGCAAGGTAATATTTTACTAGGGTCTTATAAGAAAGTGACAGAGTGGATTTGTGTTTAGCTTGAAACTAATTTACGGAGGTTCAATTCCTTCCTTTCTCGTTTAAGATGATTGTTGAATTTGAACAAATGCAGGTTCTTCAAAGGTATGGTAAGGTGGAGGACAACCATGAAGTCACTCAACATTTGTTTGTGTTAGCTCTACTGATAGAACTTCACGTTTAGTTGAAAATGCTTCTCAAATTATGAAAAGGAATATAATGACAGCGATTAATGAGATTAAAGATCCGATAGAAGAAACAGTATTTCAAATGGTATAAGCATCAGGATAATCTGAGTAACGGCGAGGCATTCCAGCTAATCCTAGGAAATGTTGAGGGAAGAATGTGAGATTAACCCCTAAAAATATAACCCCGAAGTGAATTTTGGCTCATGTTTCATGTAAAGTGTAACCAGAAAATAGTGGAAATCAATGAATAAATGCAGCAATAATAGCGAATACTGCTCCTATGGATAAGACATAATGGAAATGAGCAACGACGTAATAAGTATCATGTAGCACGATATCTAAAGATGAATTAGCTAGAATGATTCCTGTTAGTCCCCCTACTGTAAAAAGGAAAATAAAGCCTAGAGCTCATAAGAGGGGGGTTTCTCATTTAATGGTTCCTCCATGAAGAGTGGCTAGTCAACTAAAAACTTTTACACCTGTTGGAATTGCAATGATCATTGTTGCTGATGTAAAGTAAGCTCGGGTATCTACATCTATACCTACAGTAAACATATGATGTGCTCAAACAATAAAACCTAATAATCCAATGGCCATTATTGCTCAAACTATACCCATATAACCGAATGGTTCTTTTTTCCCTGCATAATATGCTACGATATGAGAAATTATACCGAAACCTGGAAGAATTAAGATGTATACTTCAGGATGTCCAAAAAATCAGAATAAATGTTGGTAAAGAATTGGATCCCCTCCACCTGCAGGATCAAAAAAAGTTGTATTAAGGTTTCGATCTGTAAGTAGTATTGTAATACCTGCAGCTAAGACTGGTAAGGATAATAATAAAAGAACAGCTGTAATTATTACAGCTCAGACAAATAGGGGTGTTTGATACTGTGAAATAGCTGGTGGTTTCATATTAATAATTGTAGTAATAAAATTGATAGCACCTAAGATCGAAGAAATTCCTGCTAAGTGTAATGAAAAAATTGTCAAATCAACGGATGCTCCAGCGTGGGCTATATTTCCTGCTAAAGGAGGGTAAACAGTTCAACCTGTTCCTGCACCTGCTTCTACGCCGGAGGAGGCTAATAGCAAAAGGAAAGAAGGAGGCAAGAGTCAGAAACTTATGTTATTTATTCGGGGGAAAGCTATATCTGGGGCTCCAATTATAAGGGGGACTAGTCAATTACCGAAACCCCCAATTATAATTGGTATTACTATAAAGAAAATTATTACAAATGCATGAGCTGTAACAATTACATTGTAAATTTGGTCATCTCCTAAAAGAGATCCAGGTTGGCTTAATTCTGCTCGAATTAAAAGACTTAAAGCCGTACCCACTATACCCGCTCAAGCACCAAAGATTAGATATAGGGTGCCGATATCTTTGTGATTAGTTGAGAAAAATCAACGAGTAATTGCCACAGGTAGGATGGCTGAAATAGTGGTGGACTGTAGTTCCATAAATAGAGGTTAAAGTCCTCTTTCTATCAAGCTTTGAGGTGTTACCACATATGATTGCAAATCATAAGTAGCAGGTTTGTTTCCTGCCTGGGCTTTTCCCGCCTATTTTTGCTTGACTAGGCGGGAAAAGGTAGACGGATGCTCTCTGGTTGGGGCGTTTAGCTGTTAACTAAGAATTTGTAGGATCGAGGCCTGCTCGTCTAGTAAGGCTTTAGCTTAATTAAAGTGTCTGTTTTGCATACAGAAGATGTAGGTTAGTGTCCTGTAAGTCTTATAAGAACTAAAAGATTTTCACCTTTATTTAAAGCTTTGAAGGCTTTTGGTTTGTTGTTAACCTAAATTCTTTAAATTAAAATTGATGGTAGTAAAGGAAGTATACAAGTAGTTAAAACAATTGAAATTGCAATTGGCATTTTTATATTTTGGTTTTCAAATCGTCACGGTATAATATTTGTTGATGTATTAGGAGCAGTTGTTAAGGCAATAGTATAAGATAATCGAAGGTAAAAATATAAGCTAATTAGGGCTGATAAAGCTGCAACTGTTGCTGTTAATATTAAGTGTTGTTTTGTGAGTTCTTGAAGAATTATTCATTTTGGCAAAAAGCCGGTTAAGGGTGGAAGTCCTCCTAAAGATAATAAAATTAAGGGTGTGATTGCGGATGTTACAGGGGATTTTACTCAAGAGGTTGAAAGAGTATTAATATTAGTTGCTTTGTTTATTTTAAAAATATTGAAAATTGAAAATGTTATGATGATGTAGATAATAAGCGTTATTAAAGTTAATGATGGGTAAAATTGTAAAATTAATACTATTCAACCTAAATGGGCGATAGATGAGTAGGCTAATAGTTTTCGTAATTGAGTTTGGTTAAGACCACCTCATCCACCTATTAAGATAGATATTAAACCTAGAAAGATTATAAGATACGGATTATTATTAATTTGATAAAGAAGTGAGAAAGGAGCTAATTTTTGTCAAGTAGCGAGGATTAGGCCTGTATTTAAATTTAATCCTTGTATCACATCTGGTAGTCATGAGTGTATGGGTGCTAATCCTAATTTAAGTGCTAAAGCAATTGTAATAATGATTAATGATATTGGATGAGTCATTTGTGAGATTTCTCATTGACCTGTAAATCAGGCATTAATTGTGCTTGCAAAGAGTAATGTTGCGGCTGCGGTAGCTTGGATTAGAAAGTATTTGGTGGTTGCTTCTACAGCCCGAGGATGGTGTTGTTGAGCTATCAAAGGAATGATAGCTAATGTATTAATTTCTAAGCCTATTCAGGCGAGTAATCAATGGGTGCTAGTAAAGGTGATTGTAGTTCCTAAACCTAAGGCAAATACTATGATTATATAAATATAGGGGCTCATTAGTAAGGGAAGGATTTTAACCAACATGTTTGGGGTATGGGCCCAAAAGCTTATTTAGCTGACTCTACTAGGAAATAGTATAATGGAAGTACTAAGGGTTTTGATCTCTTTAGTAGAGGTTCAAACCCTCTTTTTCTAAGGAATTGAAGGGATTTTAACCCTTATTATATACTCTATCAAAGTATCCCTTTGTTCAGGCACAGTTCCTTTAGGTTAGTGGCGGGAGTCCTAAAAATGAAATTGGGATAGATAGGTGTCATAATACTAATGCTATTGTGAGTGGAAGAATATTTTTTCAAACTAAGTGTATAAGTTGGTCATAACGAAATCGAGGATATGAAGCTCGTACTCATAAAAAAATTATAGATAATAAAGTTGCTTTGATTATTAAGATAGTTGAAGTAAGATTTATATTAAAATGATATAATGGTGTGCCTAAAAATAGGATTGCGGATAGTGTGTTTATTAAAATAATGTTTGCGTATTCTGCTAAGAAAAATAATGCGAAAGGTCCCCCTGCATACTCTACGTTAAAGCCTGAAACTAACTCTGATTCTCCTTCTGTTAGATCGAAAGGTGTACGATTAGTTTCTGCCAGTGTGGAAACATATCATATTGCAGCTAGTGGTCAGGTTGGAAAAATTAATCAAATACTTTCTTGGGTTATGTTAAAAATTTGAAGTGTAAAACCACCTGCAAAAATAACCACATTAAGAAGAATTAAGCCAAGACTAACTTCGTATGAAATAGTTTGTGCTACAGCTCGTAGGGCCCCGATAAGAGCATATTTTGAGTTAGATGCTCACCCTGAGCCTAAAATTGAGTAGACTATAAGGCTAGAAAAAGCCAGAATGAACAAAATACTTAAGTTTAAATCAGCTAAAGGGAGAGGAAGAGGTATGGGGGTTCATAAGGTTAAAGCTAATGTAATAGCAATTATTGGTATAATGAGAAATAGTAATTGAGAAGATGCAGATGGTCGTACTGGTTCTTTAGTAAATAATTTTAAACCATCTGCGATTGGTTGAAGTAGTCCATAGGGTCCAACAATGTTTGGGCCTTTTCGTAATTGTATATAGCTTAATACTTTTCGTTCAAGTAAGGTTAATAAAGCAACTGCTAATAAGACAAATACTGCTACAATTAAAGGGTTGACAATATATGATAAAATATTAAAAAGCATAGTTATGGGGAGGATTTGAACCTCCGTGTAAAGGTCTTAGATCTTTTGCATTAACCTGGCTCTGCCACCTAAACAGTGTAAGGATTATCTTTCCTTTAGAGTTATGTTCTCTTGTCTATTTTAGTTGACTTCAATAGATAAGAAGAGGGCTTGATTTAATCATTGGCCTTTTTTCTTCGATCCTTTCGTACTAGAATAAAACATTTCATAGATAGAAACTGACCTGGATTACTCCGGTCTGAACTCAGATCACGTAGGACTTTAATCGTTGAACAAACGAACCCTTAATAGCTGCTGCACCATTAGGATGTCCTGATCCAACATCGAGGTCGTAAACCCTCTTGTCGATATGGACTCTAAAAGAGGATTGCGCTGTTATCCCTAGGGTAACTCGGTTCGTTGATCGGCTTTGCCGGGTCATGTGGTCAGAAGTTCTGATCTTTAGGATTGTCATCCTTGAGTAGGAAGAAATATCTTCATTCCTCTTGGAGGTTTTATTTTACTCCGTGGTCGCCCCAACCAAAGTCACTGGAACAGGGTTCAATAATTTTCATTATTTAATTATTAGAATGTACATGTTCTGTTCTTGCGACTAAAGATCCATAGGGTCTTCTCGTCTTATGTTGTTATCCTCGCTTCTGCACGAGGAGATCAATTTCATTGATAGGATAAAGGAGACAGTTAAGCCCTCGTTATGCCATTCATACAGGTCTCTATTTAAAAGACAAGTGATTACGCTACCTTCGCACGGTCAAAATACCGCGGCCGTTAAACTTATGTCACAGGGCAGGCGGGACTTCTTATTCTATAATATCAAGAAGCGATGTTTTTGGTAAACAGGCGAGGCTTTATATGTTTGCCGAGTTCCTTCTTATTCTTTTTATCTTTCCTTTTATGCATCCCAGTGTAGGATTAACGGTAGTTTATGAATTATTTTCTAGTGATTTATTTTGTATTTCACTTCCCTCTTTGATTGGGACCGATTAATTTTCGATGGTTTTTCCGTTTCGATTTACAGAAATGCTGGGAGAGGTATACCTCTTATTACTCATATTAGCATAATTTCTCCTATATAATTATAGGAAAACCTAATAAATTAAGGGAATTAGGATTCATTAATCTAAATTAAAAGATTATTTAATGTTTGAGCTTTAACGCTTTCTTTTAAGATGGCTGCTTTTAAGCCCACTAAAACATTAACTTTAAATATATATGTTCTTTATTCACCTGAAAAGATTGTATTCTTTTTCATAAGAGCTGAACCTCTTATGAATAACTCTTTAGAATTCTTTAATTTTATAAAAAATGTTTAATATTAAATTAAGAAAATAAAAGGCTAAACTTGTATTTAATTCTTAGGTAACCAGCTATAACTAAGTTCGGTAGATTTGTCACCTCTACTCAGAGATTTTCACACTCTTTTGCCACAGAGACGTGTTCACCCCATTGTTTAGGTTATCTCGGAGTAGCTCACTTAGTTTCGGGGTTTTAAACTAGAAATCATTTTGCTTATTTTTGTCTTGCTAAATCATGATGCAAAAGGTACGAGGTTTTATCTCTGCTTTTTACTGCTTTACTGAATTGTTTCATTTCTCTTTCAGCATTCCCTTGCGGTACTTTTTCTATAGCTTTATTTATCTTTTTTATCGCCTATACTAGGATGGAAAAATGGTTTGATGTATTTGTTGAGTATATTAAAAAATATTAATAATTTTATGTTAGTTTAAATTGAAGCTAGCTTTTAAGCATCAGAACAATTTGATTTGCACAAATAACTTCTCGGTGTAAGTGAGATACTTTTCTATTTAGCTATGCTCTGGTTTAGCCAAGTACACCTTCCGGTATACTTACCTTGTTACGACTTGCCTCCCCTTTGATCCGAAATTTTATTATGTATGAGTCAATATGGTACAGGGAGAGTGACGGGCGGTGTGTGCGCGCTTCAGGGCCAGTTTCAGTAGGGCTCTCTATTCCCTTCTTACTACTAAATCCTCCTTTAATGTGAGTGTTTCATATCAATTTCCGTTGTATCCTAAAAATAGGAAATGTAGCCCATTTCTTTCCTTTTCATATGCTACACCTCGACCTGACGTTTTGGATTATATCAATTTTGCTTACTAGATTACCTTCACAGGGTAAGCTGACGACGGCGGTATATAGGCGGGAAAAACAAGAAAAGGTGAGGTTTAACGGGGGTTATCGGTTATAGAACAGGCTCCTCTAGGTGGGGCTAAAGCACCGCCAAGTCCTTTGGGTTTTAAGCTTATGCTCGTAGTACCCTGGCGAATAAATGTATTTATTAAAGTTTAAGGTTGTGCATAATGGGGTATCTAATCCCAGTTTGTTTCACAGCTTTCGTGTAGTCAAGATAAATAAAGTTACTTTCGTAATTGTTTTTCTTATTTTCAATAGCGTATAACAGTTTTGAAAACATTTCACTTTAGTTTTAAAATTCTTTAATCACTCTTTATGCCGATAGTTATCAACTTGAGCCTCTCGTATAACCGCGGTGGCTGGCACGAGTTTTACCGGCCCTAATAACTATAACTAAGTCAAGCTTTCGCTTATGGCTTAATGTTTATCACTGCTGAATTCCCTTGGGGGTGTGGTTAAACATGATGTCATGGGCTAATAAATTATTGTGCCTGATATCATTTCCTTGTTATCATAAGAAAACTTAAGGACATTTTCACGAGAGTGCGGATACTTGCATGTGTAAATTTAGTTAAAATTGATAGCGAAGTCAGGACCAAGCCTTTGTGTTTACGAACCTTTCTAGGGATTATCCTAACATCTTCAGTGTCATGCTTTAGTTAAGCTACGTTAACATTTTTGCATATTTGCAATAGTGTATATACACACTTTTTTGGCAAAAATTTATGCCCTCACAAGACAATCGATAGCTTCCTGTTTCCGGGGGGTTTGCAGGATTAATAGCTATGTCAGGATTGTTGGGGGGGTAGGGGGGGTTTACGCGAAAAAACCCAAAAAAACCCTAGGGGATATATAATAGAAATCTTTCGAGAAAAAATCACTATTTATGCTCTTGATATCAGTTATGAAACGAAAGAAAAGAATATCATTCCAACACGCACATATAGTATTCCAGTCCTAGGGTTAGTCCCACCTTTGACCAGTAGATTGCAGGCACTGTGAGAAGTCTATTGAAAAGGAGAGAAAAAAAAAAATACCAGCTGCCCCTTTTAGAAAGAACGCTCGGCTTGGGGGGTAACGAGGGGATGTACTCCACCATTAATCAAATGCCTGATAAAGTGAATCGAAATGGGGAGTGATTATCAATTGA